AATAAGATGGCTGAGATAAAGGCGGTAGATTGTAAATTTATTAACAAGTTAGTAACTTTCTTATTAGGTTCTATAGTAAAAAAATAACACTAGATTGCAAATCTAGAGATGTGCATGTGTACTGGAACTTAAGATTTAAAAGAATTTACTTTTTTAAAAAGCTTTGAAGGCTTTCAGTTTTAATAACTTAAAATCTTATATAGAAATAAATGGAAATGGAAGTAATAGTCCTAAGAAGTTTAAAAATCTAATAAAAGGAAGAAAGAAAGATAAGGAAGTGTTAGATGGGTGTTTTATGTTAAAAGATAGGCTTGGTCCTATAAGTAGGATAAAAGGAGTTAAAATTCGTAAATAAAAGTAAAGGGTGACTAAGGCTGAGAGGAGAAGAATTAACAAAGGGAAAATTATCTGGTTCAGGATTAAAATTTGGATTATAATTCATTTAGGAATAAATCCTGTAAATGGGGGTAAACCTCCTAAGGAAAGAAGGCTTAGGGGAAGAGTTAAAACATAGAAGGATTTAGGGTAATTTGGGGAGAGAAGATCAGATAAATAAAATGCTTTAATAAAATGGAATAAAATTGCAATAGATGAGGAGATTAATGTATAGAAAAAAAAATATATTAATCATATTGTGTCACTAATAGATATGGCAATTAATATTCATGATATATGATTGATTGAAGAAAATGCTATAATTTTACGTAGTTTTGTAATATTAAAACCACCTAAGGCTCCCGTAATGGCTGATAATGAGGCTGATAAAATGACGATTTGAGATAAAGTTGGAGAGGTTAAAAGGTAAGAGATAAGAAATATAGGGGCTAATTTCTGAATTGTTATTAAAAGGATAGTTTGTGGTCAGGATAGACCTTCTATAATTTGAGGAAACCAGAAATGGAAAGGTGCTGCTCCTAATTTAAGGAGGAGGGCTATGAGGATTAAGGATATAGATATTATAGGGGCAAGTAAAATTAAACATCTAGATATAATGATTAGTGTAGATGCTAGGGCTTGAATAAGAAAATATTTTAAGGCTGCTTCTGAAAAATAAGGATTTATTTTGATTGAAATAAGTGGAATAAATGAAAGAAGATTAAGTTCTAATCCAATTCAAGCTCCAAATCAAGAGGAAGAGGAAATGGATAGAAGAGTTCCTAAAATTAAGGTGAGAAAAAAAAATAAATAGGAGAGTGGAAAAGTCATTAAAAAGAGAGAGATTGAACTCTCATTTACGGGGTATGAGCCCGTTAGCTTGAAATTAGCTTATCTTTTAGATATTCGTTGGTGTATAGGCACTAAAAGTTTTGATCTTTTTAGAGGTGGTGTAACTCCATCACGTATAATATAGGTAAGAAATATTACATTATTAGCTCTATCAAAGCTATCCTTTTAAATCAGGCACTATATTAAACGATATAGAAATGAATAATTTTATTGTAGGAGTAATTAATAATTTGAAAAAGAAAAAATAGGAGGGGGAAAAAAATCAAAAAAAGGGGGATAAAATGATTTATTGATATATATATATATATACAAATATATTGATATAATGAATTTATTTTTAAAGTCCTGTTAGAAGATTTATATATCATCTAAATAGAATTATAATTCCCTTTCCCTTTATAGTTCTAAGTAATTCTAGCGGTCTTTGTTCCTCTTCTCCGTTAGAGAGAAGGGGGAGGAACAAAGGAGCATTAGAATTACTTGAGGGAGAGATTGAACTTTAATAATATAACTAACTAATTAAAGATAAGGAAGTCATTCTAATAATTAAAGCATCTTTAAAGCATCTGTTTTATAAGTATATTAGTGGATAAATATAATCAAATAGATTATATAAATGTTAGTTATTATATTAGCTTTGAATATAAAGCAGGAGCTGAGTTTTATTCATTTAATTGTCTATATTTTCATTAATAGTTCTTGATATATATATATATTTATCCTAATATAAGTGTTATTGTATTGTTCTTTTCTTTTTTCTTCTTTTTTATAAAAAATATATTGTATATAAATTTGTTGTTGAATTTTTTCTTAAAAGTTTGATTCTTTCTTGAATCTTTATGATTTTATTAAAGTTGTATGAGAATAGTTGTGTGTAATTTTTATAGGGATTAATATTCTATGTTTGGTTATTTAATAGGAAAGAGTTAATAAAAAATAAAATCTCAGCATAAAATATTAAATAATGTACTGGTGTATGATTTAGTAATAATTTAAGATCTGATTAAGTATTGTGCCAGCAGTCGCGGTTAGACTTTAAGGTTAAGTAAAGATATATTGGCTCTTAGTTAAATAATTGTTTATTAAGTTAAAAGTATTATATTTAAAAGAGTAAAAAGTGAAATTGAATTGTTCTTTTTAAATGAAAGTTGTTAACTATTATTGAAGCTAAAAATTTTTAGGTTTAAACTAGGATTAGATACCCTATTATACTAAAATATAATTTCAATGGCCCGATTATTAATAGATATAATCTTAAAATTTAAAGAATTTGGCGGTGGTTTAGTCTTGTCAGAGGAACCTGTTTTTTAATCGATAGTCCACGTAAAATCTTACTTGTTTTTGTTTTAGTTTGTATACCGTCATTAGCAGATAATTTTAAGAGAAACAATTATTATAGTTAAATATAAGTTTAATAAAATTAGATCGAGGTGCAGCTTATAAACAAGTTAAAATGGGTTACAATAAAATTTGTTTATAACGGAATAAATAAAGAAAATTTAAATATAAAGGAGGATTTGATTGTAATGTAGGTTTAATATGCTTAAAAGATATAAGCTCTAAATCATGTACATATCGCCCGTCGCTTTCATTATATAGATGAGATAAGTCGTAACATAGTAGGTTTACTGGAAAGTGAACCTAGATTAATAAAGTATAGCTAAAATAGTATAGCATTTCACTTACGTTGAAAGGGATTATCGTGCAAGTCGGTTTACTTTAATAGATTGTAAATGTTGTTATTTAAAAATGAGTAAGTGAATTAAAGATAGATATAAGAAAATCAATTTTATTGTAATTTCTAGAATAGTAAAGGTTATTGAAATATTCGAATTTGACGATAGGGTAAAAGTACTGAAAAGGAAAGTTGAAGTAAAGATTGGATTATTAATTTTTATAGTAGAGTTAAAGAATTGTACCTTGTGTATCAGGGAAGATTAAATTTTATTAAATATATTAGTTATCTCGAAATAAAAATAGCTAATTATATAGAAGAGTCTCTGTAGTATAAGGGTTCTTAATATATAATTAAAGGTGAAATATCATACGAGTTTTATTATATCTAGTTTTCTGAGAATAAATGTAATTTAGGGTTTAAAAGTAAATGATAATTTAAAGTCTAAGAGCAGGAGGGGTTAGCTTCTTGTTCAATAAAATTGAAATAATAGTTAAGTAAAATAAAGGTAGTCTTTCTAGGCTTAAAAATAGCTATGAATATAAAGTGTTTTTATTAAGAGTGAATTAATAAAAATTATTTGTTTTAACTTTAATAAGTATTAGAATATTAATCGAAATTTTGTTGGTTAAGTTATAATGATTTTATTAGTATAATTAATGTTTGTATATAAAATTTTAATTTTTCTTTAGAAAGAATTTAAATTGATGGGGGTATTATGAAGGAATTCGGCAAATATTATTCCCTGCCTGTTTATCAAAAACATGTCCGTTTGAAGATATAAATGGTCTGACCTGCTCACTGATAAATAATATTATTTAAGAGCCGCGGTATATTGACCGTGCAAAGGTAGCATAATAATTAGTTTTTTAATTGGAAACTTGTATGAATGGTTGGACAAGGGAGTATCTGTCTCTATAATATAAATTGAAATTAACTTTTAAGTGAAAAGGCTTAAATATACCAAGGGGACGATAAGACCCTATAAAGCTTTATATGTTGATTGGATTTGATTAAAGTTTGAGTTAAAGGTTTGATTTAATTATCATATTTTATTGGGGCGATATAGGTATAATTCATATTAACTGCTTAGATGTAAATACATCAAGATAAATGATTTGAAGTTAAGTGATCCTTTATAGAGATTAAAAGACTAAGTTACTTTAGGGATAACAGCGTTATTTTTTTTGAGAGTTCATATCGAAAAAAAAGTTTGCGACCTCGATGTTGAATTAAAATGTCTATATAATGCAGCTGTTATATAAGAAGGTCTGTTCGACCTTTAAATTTTTACATGATTTGAGTTCAGACCGGTGTAAGCCAGGTCGGTTTCTATCTCTTGGAAAGGTTATAAATTATTTTAGTACGAAAGGATTGAATAGTTGAAATTTTTTTAGGATTATGAAATACTATTTTGGCAGATAATATGTGCTAGATTTAGGATTTAGTTAAATAGAGATGATTCTATAAATAGTTAAGCATTAAATCTAATTGTTTTGTGATAGTAATAGTTGAGGTTGTTAGTTATTTAGTTTTAATTATTTGCGTTTTAGTTGGAGTAGCTTTTGTAACTTTACTTGAACGTAAAATTTTAGGTTATATCCAAATTCGTAAAGGTCCTAATAAAGTGGGCTATATAGGAGTGTTACAGCCTTTTTCTGATGCTGTTAAGTTGTTTACTAAGGAGCAGACTATACCTGTTATGTCAAATTTTTTAGCCTATTATCTATCTCCTGTTTTTAGGTTGTTTATTTCTTTGTTAGTTTGGGTGGTGATGCCTTATGAAGTGGGGTTAATTAGATTTAATATGAGGGTATTGTTTTTTTTTTGTTGCTTGAGAATAGGAGTGTATAGAAGCATAGTGGCGGGATGAGCTTCTAATTGTAAGTATTCTCTTTTAGGAAGGCTACGAGCAGTTGCTCAAACTATTTCTTATGAGGTTAGGTTGGCTTTAATTTTATTATCTTTTATCATTTTAGTCGGAGGATTCAGGTTGGAGTTGTTTGTTAAATATCAGTCTGGAATGTGATTTATATTTATTTCAGTTCCTTTAAGGTTGATTTGATTTGGGTCATGTTTAGCTGAAACGAATCGGACTCCTTTTGATTTTGCAGAAGGTGAATCTGAGTTGGTATCGGGATTTAATACAGAGTATAGAAGGGGAGGATTTGCTTTAATTTTTATGGCGGAGTATGCGAGAATTTTATTTATAAGTGTGTTGTTTGTGATTATCTTTTTAGGAAGGGGACCTTGCTCAAGGGGGTTTTATTTAAAGTCAGTGTTGGTTGCTTTTGTCTTTGTTTGAGTTCGTGGTACAGTTCCTCGTCTTCGTTATGATAAGTTAATATATTTAGCTTGGAAAAGATTTCTTCCGGTATCAATTAATTATTTAATTTTTTTTGTTGGAATGAAAATGGTTTGTTTTGTTAATGTGTAAATGATCATATTCGATTATTAAGAATTTTTTTCTTTTTTAATGTTTTCAAAACATTTGTTTTTTATAAACTAAATAATCATTTTAATATTTTATCCCATCATAATAATGTGAGAGGGTTGATAATAAAATAAGAAAAATACAAAATTGTTAGAGTTTGACCTGTAATGATATATGGATCTTCTACTGGTCGTGCTCCAATTCAGGTTAGGAGGAATAAAATTGATACAAGAAACCAGAATATAATTTGATTTAAAGGGTAAAAAGTAAGTCTACGAAATTGAGATATATGAGTAAATGGTAAAATTATTAATACTATTACTGAAGCTACTAGGGCGATAACTCCTCCTAGTTTGTTAGGAATTGAGCGTAAAATAGCGTAAGCGAATAGGAAGTATCATTCGGGTTGAATGTGAACAGGAGTCACTAAAGGATTGGCCGGAATAAAATTATCTGGATCTCCTAGGAGATATGGGTTAAGTAAAGAAAGGAGTAATAAAGTTGAGAGTATAACAATAAATCCAACAATATCTTTAAATGTAAAATATGGATGGAATGGAAGTTTATCAATTTGACTTGAAATACCGAGGGGGTTATTAGCTCCAGTTTGGTGGAGAAATAAAATATGGATTAGAGATGCTGCAGCAACAATAAAAGGAAGAATAAAATGAAAGGTGAAAAACCGAGTTAATGTTGCATTGTCTACGGAAAACCCCCCTCAAATTCATTGTACTAAATTTGTCCCTACATATGGGATAGCTGAAAATAAATTAGTAATTACAGTAGCCCCTCAGAAAGATATTTGTCCTCATGGGAGAACATATCCCAGGAAAGCTGTTGCTATAGTTATAAATAAAATAGCAACTCCGATTATCCATGCATGTAATATTATATAAGACCCGTAAAATACTCCTCGTCCAATGTGAATGTAGAGGCAAATAAAAAAAAACGATCCTCCGTTGGCGTGTATAGTTCGTAGGAGTCATCCGTAATTCACATCTCGGCAAATGTGAGCCACTCTGGAGAATGCTAAGTCAATATGGGCGGTATAGTGTATAGCTAAAAATAGACCTGTAGAGATTTGGATTACTAAACATAAACCTAAAAGAGAACCAAAATTTCAAAGTGTGGAAATGTTTCTGGGCAATGGTATATCTACTAGAGCGTTATTTATAATTTTAAATAATGGGTGTGATTTACGTATAGGGGTTGTCATTAGTTTGAAAGACGTAAAGGTCCTTTGAAAAGGTTAGTAATTTTTACTACTACAATTAGTGTTAATAAAAGATATATTACAATAAATAAGGTAAAGTTTATTACAGTATTTCTATAAATTCATCTTACAATTCTGATGGTTGATAACTGAAGATAAAGGGACGAAGATGGAATAGAAGAAAAGTTTGAAATTAAAATAGGATCTAAATAGAAGCATGTTGTAGTAAAAATTAGAAAAGTGAGAGAGTAGAATATAAATATTGATGATGAGAAAGAAAAGAACTCGTTCGATGCTAATGATGCTACATAAATAAATAGGACTAATATTCCCCCTAAGAAAATTATAAATAGAATATATGAAAATCAGAAAGAATAAGTGGAAATACCTACTGATAGAGAAATTATTACAGTTTGTAAAAGTAAGGTTAATCCTATAGATAAGGGGTGGGAAAGTCGTGAAAATAAAAATGATAAAATTAAAATAATAGGAATAGTCAATAATGTCATATCAGAGAATAGTTTATATAAAATATTAGTTTTGGGAATTAAAGATAAAAGAATTTTTTTTCTCTGAAGTTTTAAGAAAAAAATTTCATTATTGGTTTACAAGACCAAAGTTTTTTTTTAAACTATTAAAACTTATGATAAATTTTAGAGTAATATTAATTGTAAGTTCTTTGTTTATAATTTTTTGTGGTTTATGAAGATTTATTTCTTACAATAAACATTTGTTAAATTCTTTGTTAAGATTAGAGTTTATGATGTTGGGCGTATTTTGGCTATTAAGAATACAGATGGTAAGTGTGGGTAGAGAGATTTATTTTTCATTGTTTTTTTTGACTCTTGCAGCTTGTGAAGGAGCTTTAGGGTTATCTTTGTTAGTGTTTGTGGTTCGTAGCCATGGTAATGATCGTTTTTCAAGATTTAGTGTATTAGAATGTTAAAGCTGATTTTACCTTTATTAATATTGATAAATTTTAGTAGAAGATGAAATGTTGTTCAATTGGGAATTATGTTTGTAAGATTTATGTTTGGTTTAAATTGTTATCATAATTTTTGTGTTTACAGATTAGGGTTTATATTTGGTGTGGATTACATAAGGTATATTATAATTTATTTAAGATTATGAATTATATCTTTAATTATTCTATCAAGACAAAAAATTAAAAACTTGAATAATTTTTATTCAAGATTTATTACGGTAAATTTACTTTTAGTTTTGTCTCTTGTAGTAACGTTTTCTTCTATAGATTATCTTTTATTTTATATTAGTTTTGAAATGTCTTTAATTCCTACTTTGATTTTAATTTTAGGTTGAGGATATCAACCTGAGCGCATCCAGGCGGGAATCTATATACTTTTTTATACATTAGCTTTTTCTTTACCATTATTGGGTTCTTTACTTGTTTTGTTTTATATAAGTGGTAGTTTAACTATAAATTTGGGTCAGTCAGTATATGAAAGAGGTTATATAGAGGTGATTTGGTACTTTGCTATAATTTGAGCATTTTTAGTAAAACTTCCTATATACATATTTCATTTATGGTTGCCTAAGGCTCATGTGGAAGCACCGGTAGCTGGTTCTATAATCTTAGCTGGAGTTTTACTTAAATTAGGAGGGTACGGACTTATCCGAGTGTTAATTATGTTTCAGTCAATAAATAATAAGTTTTGTTGATTGTGAGTTAGGCTAGGGTTAGTTGGAGGAAGGTTTATTAGTTTAATATGTTTGCGTCAAGTAGATATGAAGTCTTTAATTGCTTATTCGTCTGTGGCTCACATGAGGTTAGTATTATGTGGGGTAATAATCTTTAGTTGATGAGGATTAAGAGGCGGAGTAGTAGTTATAGTAGGACATGGTTTATGTTCTTCTGGTTTATTTTGCTTAGCTAATATTGTTTATGAACGTCTTGGAAGACGAAGTCTTTTAATTAGAAAAGGTTTATTGTCTTTTATACCTAGTATAGGATTATGGTGATTTTTATTGAGTGTAAGAAATATAGCAAGACCTCCCTCATTAAATTTATTAGGAGAGATCAGTCTAATTACTAGAGTGGTTAGTTGAAGAAGAGTTAGGATAATAGGATTAAGATTATTATCATTTTTTAGGGCTGCATATACTTTGTATATATACAGTTTAAGTCAACATGGTTTGTTTTATAATTGTTTATATGCTTGTTGTTCTGGTAAAGTTCAAGAATATTTATCTTTATTTCTACACTGATTACCTTTAAATGTGTTAATTTTAAATACAAATTTGTTAATGATATAAGTCTTTAAAATTTGGGAGATGAGTCCGAGCGGTTAGCATTAAAGAATGATTTGAAAAATTTCTATGCATGAAATTAATATGGTTTTTTTAGGGTTAAGGTCAATTTATTGTGGGGTAAGAGCTGTTTTAAAATTGAATAATGGAGTAGTAGATGTGGTTGAGTGGGAAATAATAAGTTTAAATTCATCTTATATTGTATTTACTTTAGTATTAGATTGGGTCTCACTTTTATTTTTGTGTTTTGTTTGTTTAATTTCTAGGAGAGTTTTATATTATAGGGGAAGGTATATAATTGAAGATAAGACTTTTAATCGATTTATATATATTGTATTGGCCTTTGTTGTTTCTATAAGAATAATAGTGTTGAGTCCGAATTTAATTAGAATTTTATTGGGGTGAGATGGTCTTGGGCTTGTTTCTTATGCTTTAGTTATTTATTATCAGAATGAAAAATCTGCTAATGCTGGAATATTAACTGTTCTTTCAAATCGAGTTGGAGATGTAGCTATTTTATTGAGTATTGGTTTAATAAGGAGACTAGGAGGATGAAATTTTCTTGTTTATAGAAATTATATAAATGATGAGTGGCTAGGATTAAAATTTTTTTTGGTGTTAGCGGCTATAACAAAAAGTGCTCAAATTCCTTTTTCAGCATGGTTACCGGCAGCTATGGCTGCCCCTACCCCAGTATCGGCTTTGGTTCATTCATCTACTCTTGTTACGGCTGGGGTATACTTAATAATTCGATTTAGACCTGCTTTAATAAGTTCAGGTGTTCAAAGAGGATTATTAATTATTTCTTGTTTAACTATATTTATAGCGGGGTTAGGGGCTAATTTTGAATATGATTTGAAAAAGATTATTGCTCTTTCTACTTTAAGACAATTGGGGATAATATTAAGGATTTTAGCGTTAGGATATCCTGATTTGGCATTTTTTCATTTATTAAGACATGCATTATTTAAAGCTTTGCTTTTTATGTGTGCTGGTGTAGTTATCCATAGTGTTAGTGGTTATCAAGATATTCGATGTATAGGGAGATTAGTTGAGTTTATACCCTTAAGGGTATCTTTTATAACGATTGCTAATTTAGCTTTGTGTGGGTTCCCTTTTTTGGCGGGATTTTATTCTAAGGATATGATCTTAGAAGTAGCTTTTATAAGGTGGGTAAATTTTATTGCTTTTTTTTTATATATTTTAGCTACGGGGTTAACAGTAATATACACAATACGTTTAATTTTTTTTAGGTTGAGAGGGAGATTTAATTTAGGATCCTTAAATAATATTAGGGATGAGGATTCTATTATAACCAATTCTATAGTTGTATTAGGATTAGGGGCTATTTTTGGTGGAGGAATATTGTCTTGACTTATGTTCCCTGAACCTTATATAATTTGCATAAGAGATTTTATAAAGAGTCTTGTTTTAGTGATTAGATTTATTGGCGGGGCGATTGGCTATATTTTTAATAAAGTAAATATCAGTTATAGGTTAAAAGGCTTGGTTAATTATGAGTTTGTTGTTATGGCAGGTTCTATATGGTTTATACCCTTTTTAAGATCTTCTAAAAATAGAGAGTTGAGTTTTGTTAGGGGAGAAGTTTTGCAGAAAGTGGGTGATAAGGGTTGACATGAATATTTTGGAGGTCAAGGTGCTTACTATTTAATTTCTAGAATATTTAGAATTTTAAATGAGTTACAAATAAATAGAGTGAAAGTTTTTATAAAAGTTTTTGTTATTAGTATAATTTTTATTTTGTTTATTTATACTTAATTTATATAATTTATACAGAATATTGCACTGAAGCTGCAAAAGAGACTAATATTGTCTGTAAATATAAACTCAAATAGTTTAAATAAAATGTAGGCTTGTGGTGCTTAAGATGTAAAAAATTACTTTGGGTAACAGTTGTATATAAAATAAGTTTTTAGAAACTGTGTTTCAGCTTTACAACGAAAATGTAACATGTTTCTTACACTATAAAAACAGAAAAAAAGAGGTATAAACGGAATTCAACCGCTTAGACGAAAGTTAGAAGCTTTCTTCTTTGACTTAAATACCCCAAATCTTGATAGGAAAAAAATAATTCAATTTTGTCATTAACAGTGACATACCTCTAGTTTGGTTTCTATCAATAATTAGAGGCTAGAAGGCCAAGGTTTAGGTCGAAACTAAATGCAATAATTCGCTTTCTAATTCAAAACTAGTTCAGAGGAACTCCTTATGAATGCAACTCATATATCATATTATTGACTATAGTCTTATTATTTTGATCATCTTAGAGCTCCTTGGTGTCATTCATAGTAAAGACCTAGGAGTAGAATGATTAAGAATAAAGTTCTTGTAAAAAGTCAGGAAAAAATGTTTGTAATATTTATAATTGAGGCAATGGGTAGAAGTAGTGTAATTTCTACGTCAAAAATTAAGAAAATTACAGCAATTAGAAAAAATCGTAAGGAAAAAGGAAGTCGTGCTGAACCGTTAGGGTCAAATCCACATTCATAGGGGGAATTTTTTTCTCGGTCTATAATTGTTTTTTTAGATAAAATCGAAGCAATAAATATAATTATTACAGCAATTGCTAGTGTGATTAGTGACAAAAGTAATGTGATTAAAATTATTTTCTCTAGATAATCTAGGCTTTTTGATTGGAAGTCAAATATACTTTATATATATTAAGAAAATACCCTCCTCATCAATAAATGAAGATATATAGGAAGAGTCAGACGACATCTACAAAATGTCAGTATCATGCAGCTGCCTCAAAGCCTACATGATGTTTTGATGAAAAGTGACAATTAAATAGGCGTAGGAAGCATACAAATAGGAAAGATGTACCGATAATAACATGAAGTCCATGGAAACCGGTGGCTACAAAAAAGGTGGACCCGAATACCGAATCAGCAATAGTAAATGATGCTTCTAAGTATTCATATGCTTGGAGTATAGTAAAGTAAAATCCTAAGATAATAGTTAGTGCTAATCTTTGGATTGCTTGTCTATGATTAGATTCTATAATGGCATGGTGAGCTCATGTTACTGTAGCGCCGGAGGATAAAAGAATTGTAGTATTAAGAAGGGGAATTTGGAATGGATTAAAAGGTTGAATTCCTAAAGGGGGCCAGTACATACCAATTTCAATTGCTGGTGATAATCTTCTATGAAAGAATGCTCAAAAAAAAGAGAAAAAGAATAGAATTTCAGACAGGATGAATAGGATTATTCCCCATCGTAATCCTTTAATTACTATAGAAGTATGTAAGCCTTGGTAGGTTCCTTCACGTGTTACATCTCGTCATCATTGGATTATAGTTAATAAGATTGCTATAAATCTTAAGATAAGTAAATTTATATTATATTGATGAAATCATTTAACTAATCCTGTAGTAAGTATTATAGCTCTGATTGAGCCAGTTAAGGGCCAAGGACTTATGTCTACTAAATGGTAGGGATGGTGTCTGTGAGATGATGTCATTAGTTGATTTCTCTAGTGTATAAAGTGCTTAATACAGCAAATACATAGGATTGAATAACTGCGACGGCAGATTCTAAAATTAATAAGAGGATTTGAGAAAAAATTAAAATGGATAGGATGGAGAAGGGTAATGAAGGGCCAGTACTACCTAGTAGTGTTAGGAGTAAGTGGCCGGCAATTATATTTGCTGCTAATCGGATAGCAAGTGTTCCTGGGCGAATGATATTTCTAATAGTTTCAATTAGGACTATAAAGGGTATTAAAATGAAAGGAGTGCCTTGGGGCACTAAATGAGCAAATATATGTTTGGTATGATTCACTCATCCAAAAACTATTAAAGTGATCCATAAAGGTAAGGATAAAGTTAGTGTTATAACCATATGTCTGGATCTTGTGAATACATAAGGTAATAGGCCTAAGGAGTTATTAAATATAATAAGTCTAAATAGTGCAATAAATAAAATGGAAACCCCAACATGATATGAAGTTAGAAGAGCTTTAAATTCTTTGTGAAGTGTTTGGATGATTTTTCTTCAAAATAGAGACCATCGAGAGGGAGAAGCCCAGTAAAGGTAAGGGATGAATATTAAGCCTAAAAAAGTTGATAATCAATTGGTTGATAAGTTAAAAATTCTTGAGGAGGGTTCAAAAATTGAAAATAGATTGGCTATAATTTTCAAGATTTTTGTGATTTATGAGTTATTAGTGTAGGTATAGAAATTTTTTCAAATGGAGTAATGAAATAATTTAATACAAGAAATAACATTAGCCTGGTTAGAAAAAATAAATAAAGGTATAGTCATAATAAAGGAGCTATTTGGGGCATTAAGAAATATCTTTAAGATAATTTTGACATGACAAGTCAATGTTATAGTGTTAACTAATTTCTTCACCAGAAGTAGGCGCTATTACTATAATAGGTTTAAAAGACCTATACTTACTTTCAGTCATCGGGTGAGTCTGAAGAAAATGAGGAAATTCAGTTGAGGAATGAGGTCGTTGAAATCCTTTCAATTACGATAGGCATAAATCTATGGTTAGCTCCACAGATTTCTGAACATTGACCATAAAATAATCCTGGCCGGTTAATAAGAAATCTTACTTGGTTTAGTCGGCCAGGAATAGCGTCGGCTTTTACTCCTAAAGCTGGAATGGTTCATGAGTGGATTACATCGGCGGCTCTAATAATAATTCGAATTTGAGTATTTATGGGTAAAACTGTTCGGTTATCAACATCTAGAAGCCGAAATTCTGAAGGTTTAAGTTCATTAGTAGGAATTATATAAGAATCAAATTCCATATGAAGGAAGTCTGAATATTCATATCTTCAATATCATTGATGACCAATGGTTTTTAAAGTTATAGATGGATTATTTACTTCGTCTAAAAGGTATAAGAGTCGAAGAGAAGGAAGTGCAATGAAGATAAGGATTACAGCGGGAATAGCGGTTCAAATTATTTCAATAGTTTGGTTTTCTAATATGTAACGATTGATAAAAGAGTTAAATAATACTGTAGAGAGAATATAGCCTACAAAGGTGATAATTATAATGATAATTAATATAATGTGATCGTGGAAGAAAATTAATTGTTCTATTAGAGGAGAGGCGCTGTCTTGAAAACCTAAGTATGCTCATGTTGCCATTAAAAATTCTAAAAGAAGATAAATCTTCCTGGTAGGAGCTTAAATCCTATACATCTTTCTGTCATTTTAGAAGTTAGTGATTAAGGGGATTTCTGTGTAAGAATGATCAGCTGGAGGGTATCTATGATATCATTCGATTGATGAAGGAAGAAAAGGAGAGAATAAAACAGGTCGTCTTGAGGTTAGAGCTTCTCAGATGATAAATACAAATATTAGGGCTGCGATAAAGGAAATTATAGAGCCCATGGAGGATATAACATTTCAGGTTGTAAAAGCATCTGGATAGTCTGAATATCGCCGAGGTATACCTCTAAGTCCAAGGAAATGTTGGGGAAAGAAGGTTGTATTTACTCCAATGAATATAATTAGAAATTGAGTTTTTATTCATTTAGGATTAAGAGATAAACCTGTAAAGAGAGGAAATCAATGAGCGATGCCCGCAAAGATACCAAATACAGCACCCATAGATAAAACATAGTGAAAATGGGCTACAACGTAGTAAGTGTCATGGAGAATTATATCAATCGAGGAGTTAGCTAGGACTACTCCGGTTAGCCCTCCAATAGTAAATAGGAAGATAAAGCCTAGAGCTCACATTATTGAGGGACTATAATTAATTTGAGTCCCATGGAGAGTTCTCAATCAACTAAAAATTTTAATTCCTGTTGGTACGGCAATAATTATTGTTGCGGATGTAAAGTAAGCTCGAGTATCCACGTCTATCCCAACTGTAAATATATGGTGGGCTCATACGATAAATCCTAGGATTCCAATTGCTAATATAGCATAAATTATACCCAAAGTTCCGAATGATTCTTTTTTTCCTGATTCTTGACTTACAATATGTGAAATTATACCAAATGCAGGAAGAATTAAAATATAGACTTCAGGGTGTCCAAAAAATCAAAATAGATGTTGATATAAGACAGGATCGCCCCCTCCAGCAGGGTCAAAGAAGGAGGTGTTTAAATTACGATCGGTAAGAAGTATGGTGATTGCGCCTGCTAGTACGGGAAGTGATAATAGAAGTAAGATAGTTGTAATGAAAATGGATCAAACAAATAAAGGTATTTGGTCTATAGTTATACCAAAGGATCGTATATTGATTACAGTTGTTATAAAATTTACAGCTCCTAAAATGGAAGAGACTCCGGCTAAATGAAGGGAAAAAATTCCTATGTCAACGGATGCTCCGGCATGGGCGATAGCTGCGGCAAGAGGAGGGTAAACTGTTCATCCAGTACCGACACCACTTTCAACTATTCCACTTATTAAAAGGAGGGTTAAAGAGGGGGGTAAAAGTCAGAACCTTATGTTATTTATTCGTGGGAAAGCTATATCAGGAGCTCCTAGTATTAAGGGAACTAATCAATTACCAAATCCACCAATTATAATTGGTATAACTATAAAAAAAATTATAACGAAAGCGTGGGCTGTAACTACTACATTATAAATTTGGTCATTACCAATAAAGGTACCTGGTTGGCCTAATTCAGCTCGAATAATTAAACTTAGTGATGTCCCGACTATTCCTGCTCAAGCTCCAAAGATAAAATATAGTGTACCGATATCTTTATGATTTGTAGAAAAGAATCATCGTAGCAT